GCCACCCCGGAGAGAAATAAATGAATTCCAAAGATCTTGGGCAAATCCAAAGAGGGTTTTCCTGTACGTTCATCAGAAAATATTTCTAGATCCCAATAGACCCAATGCCAGATAGCTGCCAAAAAGCATAAGCCAGAAAACACAATATGCGCCCCAGCTACACCTTCGTAACTCCAAATCCCCGGATTCGTTACAGTTCCTCCTGTGATACTCCAACCCCCCCATGAATTGGTTATTCCTAAACGAGTCATGAAGGGTATAACGAACATACCCTGTCTCCACATTGGATCAAGAATAGGGTCAGAAGGATCAAAAACTGCTAATTCATACAGAGCCATCGAGCCCGCCCAACCAGCAACCAGAGCTGTATGCATTATATGAACGGAAAGCAACCGGCCGGGATCATTCAATACAACGGTATGAACACGATACCAAGGCAAACCCATGGAAAATACCCCTTTATCGAAGAAAAATAGACACTACGTAACTTTATTGCATTGGAAAAAATTATACTATGATTATCCTATAGACTTCCCCTGTTCAGGGGATTTTTTCCTAACAAGGGTTAGGTTAATATTGATTCTATATTCTATTCGTAATAATGGAAGAATTCTGTTCGTAAGAACAAAGAGAAACAGATTTATTCTATATTCGATAAGTACCAATATGCAATGGTGGATTGATACCATTTTCTATGAGAAAATTTGTCCATCCTTCATTTATCATTAGAAGGATCTATTCGTAAAAAATTTCCTTTATTTATTTTGTCTTTCTTTCTAAATTTTTCTAATCTATGGATAAAATAAATATGATAAAGCCAATATTATAAAGACAAGAAAAATAAAGACAATAAAATCATATTGTTACGTTTCCACATCAAAGTAAAATATAGTATTTAGTTCTTTTTTCTTTCAATCCATGCCTATTGGTGTTCCAAAAGTACCTTTCCGAAGTCCTGGAGAGGAAGATGCATCTTGGGTTGACGTATAGTGCGACTTGTCAGATATCTTGGGTCATATGGGATTTCCCCATTCTCTCCCCCGACCGAGATATCCTCTGTTTCGCCCAAGAAAGAGAAATTGAATTATCGAAAAATTGGAGCGTGAAATGCAATTAAATGCATTATTTGGGGGAATTCATAGAATTCTATCAATTAGAATAATTTATGGTTGGCTTTGGCTGGACGAAAAAAATGAAGTATCCAGGCTCCGTTTAAAAAAAAAACCCAATTGGTAATATATCTATGATTACTATGTGTATCATAAATGATTATTTGTAAAGTCATAACAAAAAGAAATGGTGATGGGAAGATTTGTCCTATATGTGCAAATCAAAATCGGGCGAATCTTTACCCGGAGTAGAGCATAAACCTAAAAAGATGAAAGAGACCCATTCAGGAACAAGAAAATACCATCGTAATTGGGATTGAATTTCGATGAAAGAATACATCAATGAGAAGTTAATTCGATAAGTTTATTTACCCTTTTTTTATATTATCAAAGAAGAAATCAAAATTCATCTTTATTGAAAAATCGAAGAAAAAGCCCTTTCATTAAAAAATTAGAAAAACCCGAAAAAGAAAGAGGACTGGAATCTATACATTGATTCTTTTCTTCGCAATTTTTTTGAACCGTATGCATCAAAAGGTGCATGTACGGTTCCTAAGGAATACAATTTTACCCTACTCAACCGACTTTATCGAGAAAGATTACTTTTTTTAGGCCAAGAGGTTGATAGCGAGATCTCGAATCAACTTATTGGTCTTATGGTATATCTCAGTATCGAGGATGAGACTAAAGATCTGTATTTGTTTATAAACTCCCCTGGTGGATGGATAATACCCGGAATAGCCATTTATGATACTATGCAATTTGTACGACCAGAGGTCCATACAATATGCATGGGATTGGCCGCGTCAATGGGATCTTTTATTCTGGTTGGAGGAGAAATTACCAAACGTCTAGCATTCCCTCACGCTTGGCGCCAATGAAGTTTTTTTATTTGAGAGAAAAAAGAAAACTATGCCTTCGCCATATGAATATTAAGTAATAATAGCATGGCACTTCGAATTCGATATGAAAAATTTTGTATTTTTTTTTTCAAAAGATTTGATTATGTATCGAGAGAGTAGTATGAGATAAAAGATATTTCCGACTTTCTCTTATCTATCGGAAGTCCAATTCAGCGTCACAAACTTGTTTGTTTTTACACTAACGGGCTCTTAACAATATTTAAGTTATAAAAAAAAAGAGTGCGAAAAAACCAAATTTTTTTAATTGGCTCAAAAAGAAACTTTGGGATTGCTGAATCAAAGACAAAAAAAATCCATTTTAAAATAGAAAGCAACGGAGCCATCATAGTATTTTTGAACTCCTCCGAAAAAAAAAAGAAGGGTGGCATTTTGATCATTTACCCATCTGGGGCTAATAGATTCTATTTTTTATCTTTCTTGAATGGAAAAGTTAGGGGTCAATTTGATTATAGAGCCGTATGCAATGCATAAAAGATAATGCCCGTACGGTTGTTCAATTCTATCCTTTTTCCTATTATTCTTTATCTTTCTTTTCTGTTTCTTTCATCACACCAGATAGAGAAACCTTCTATTATCAGGGTAATGATGCATCAACCTGCTAGTTCTTTTTATGAGGCACAAACGGGAGAATTTATCCTGGAAGCGGAAGAACTGCTGAAACTACGCGAAACCATCACAAGGGTTTATGTACAAAGGACGCGTAAACCTTTATGGGTTGTATCTGAAGACATGGAAAGAGACGTTTTTATGTCAGCAACAGAAGCCCAAACTTATGGAATTGTTGATCTTGTAGCAGTTGAATGAAAAAGTGGATTTTGTGCAAATCTGTGATTTGATATTTTATCTCCGAGTTTACTATATAAATAAATAAAAAATCCGGTTAGGATCAATCTAAACCAGCCCATTATATATATGACTCAACATGCCAACTATTAAACAACTTATTAGAAATACAAGACAGCCCATTCGAAATGTCACGAAATCCCCCGCTCTTCGGGGATGTCCTCAGCGTCGAGGAACATGTACTAGGGTGTATGTGCGACTCGTTTAGATCATGAGCTGACAGGAAAAAGCAAGAAAACTGCTTCCAGTATGACTGATCAGTACTAATGAATAGGATAGAATGGAAGAAGGAACTCCATTCACTATCTAAAAATAAGCAAATCTATCCTTCTATTGTGTATAAAGTTTATGGTTTCCGTTGGTGCAAATTCAATCACCTGAATTTAAGATGAGAAACAATTCTCCATTGGTAGCAACTGATTATCCATTAAGCGGAAAAATCTTATTAAAATAAAAAAAAAAAAAAGAAGTTCTCGCTCAGTCAAGAACGGACTACGAGGGTCAGCTACCCAGCTAACTTTCCTAATTAAATACCGTTACTGTATAGGCGGGTCTCATTGTGAAAGACCTGTTACTGGATAATTCATAGGTAGAGCCAAAGAGTGTGGTGTGAACTATACAAGTTACCAATAACATTGATGAAATATTAAATGAAGTAAGGGCTCCGGTGTATAGAGAAGACCTCACCGTTTAAGAAGTAACCATAGAAACGAGGAAACCCACAATTTCTTTCATATTTCCCAGTAAAATACCCCAAAAAAGAAAAAATCGTGGTCGGGAAGGTTATAGTAGCCAAAGCCATTGGAATTTGTATTTTATACATTGGAAAAATCCGTTTGGTTATTAGTTATTAATAGGCCAGGACGGGAAAAATAATAACTGAAAGAAAAAAATCAATTAGTTATTTGTCAAAATTTTATTTATTCAATGACTAGAGTTAAACGCGGATATATAGCCCGGAAACGTAGAACAAAAATTCGTTTATTTGCATCAAGTTTTCGAGGATCTCACTCAAGACTTACTCGAACTATTACTCAACAGAAAATAAGAGCTTTGGTTTCGGCTCATCGGGATAGAGATAAGCAAAAGAGAAATTTTCGTCGTTTGTGGATCACTCGAATAAACGCAGTAATTCGAGAAAAGGGAGTATCTTATAGTTATAGTAAATTAATACATGATCTATATAAGAGGCAGTTGCTTCTTAATCGTAAAATACTGGCCCAAATAGCTATATCAAATAGGAATTGTCTTTATATGATTTCCAACGAAATCAGAGAAAAAGTAGATTGGAAAGAATACACCGAAATAATTTAAATGGGGTTCCCCGGAGAATGAACTCCGGGAGGGTGGAGTTGAAGTCAAAATTACTATGAGAAATGCGCTAAAGTAGTCAAAATGAATGAACACGTTCAATAAAAAAATCTTTTTTTTTTCCGATTCGTTTTTTTTTTACGACACAATAATCTGGATTCTAAGATTTGTCAAATAAAACACCAATCCATGTTTGAGTTCAAATTGGAATTCTGATTGAAGTGAACAAAAAATAAGCCTATTTATTTCTGGTTCTAAGACCAGTAGTTCTAGTGGTCGACTCGATTCTTTCAAATTGTTTCTCATTATTGAGAAAAGGTAACAAAGATAAAATACGAGCTTGTTTTATAGCAATAGTAATTAATCGTTGTTGTTTCAAGGTCAATCTATTTACTCGTCTAGATAATATTTTTCCCTGTTCACTAATAAATCGACTAATTAAACTCATGTTTCTATAATCAATTCGATCCCCCGATTGAATCGGGGGCAAACGCCTACGAAAAGATCGCTTGGATTTAAGAAAAGGTCGCTTGGATTTATCCATGGTTTGTTTGTTTAGTTTATTTCTTATCCCGAAATATTTCTTAATTGTAATTTTAACTCCAAATAGGATTCTTTTTATTTAAATGCAATATCTTCTATTTATATTTCAATGTGTTCTATATAATGTCATTTTTCTCCTTTCAAGGATAAGACATACTCGGTTCAATCTATTTCTTTATTTCCCCATGAATCATATGATTGTAACAATAGGGACAGAATTTTCTCAATTCTAATCGATTGGGCGTATTGTGCCGGTTCTTTTGAGTAATATATCTGGAAATACCCGTTGATACCTTCTTAACACCGTTTTGTATACAACTGGTACATTCCAAAATTACCGTTACCCGCGCATCTTTTCTCTTGGCCATGAACCTCCTTTGGATTTTTGATTTACTCAACTCTTCTATTTTGATTCGAAATGAAGAAAAAGAAAGGAAGGAAAAAATAAAAGTTATTAACTTGAAATCCAACTCTAAAAGATCAAAATCAATTAAATCAAAGCAAAGCCATAAAAGCCATAGTAAATAATAAGCAAGACAATGAGAATGAGTCCGAAATTCTATTTAACTCCGAAGGGCAGTTAAAGATCTTGTATTCTTGCCCTAGACCCCGATTTTCCTACTCTACCCCCACGTCTCTATTTTTAATTCGAATTTGAACCTGAGTCTCGCAGACGTTGAATCCATTTTTATTCTTTCTCTTTCGTCCCTTATTCTAAATTCTAAAAATTAGAAAAAAAAAAAGGGAAAAAAGAGAAAAGAGGGAGGGGGGATTAGTCACAGATATTTGATTCTATTTCTAATCTTCTTCATTCCTTCCGGTGTCAATAGCTAGAATGAAAAAAAGGGGAATGTCAACGCATCGGGGAAAAAACGATTAATCTCTATCAATATACCTGCTAAAGCCCCGAACCATAACGTACTTAGTACTGGGGCCACGGAGAGATATGTTTTTAGATCTCGCATTGAAAAACCTCCTTTTTTATTGTAATACATAAAGATAATGCATATATGATTAGATGCATATGTAGTTAAGGGCCGTTTAGAGTTGTACACGGAATCCCTAATTCCAATTGAAATGTACAACGATCCATAAGATTTCCTTTTCTTATTATTATATGTAAAAATATGTTAAATGAGGCCAAAAAAGACGAAATGGACAGAAAAGCTGTGTGTCTCAATGCAGGAAATAGGGATGTGGAAAACAAGAAAGGAATTCTCTACAATTATACTGTAGAACAATTTGAAGGGATGTGGCGCAGCTTGGTAGCGCGTTTGTTTTGGGTACAAAATGTCACGGGTTCAAATCCTGTCATCCCTACCTATTACTGCCCCGTTGAGCAGTAACGAGGAATCAGCTGAGATCGATTCAAATTGCGTTGCGCGGAAGTTCATTTTTATGAAACTATAGAATATATAGATAGAAAATGAAAATGGATTAGTTTAAAAAAAATCTTTTCTTTACATCCTTTTCTATTCTGATAAGAAAGCGCTCTTAGTTCAGTTCGGTAGAACGTGGGTCTCCAAAACCCGATGTCGTAGGTTCAAATCCTACAGAGCGTGATTTTTTCTTCATGAATTCAATTAGACTGAAATGGATTCAGTCGCTTGCACAACAATTAGAATTTGACCTCCTGTGGATTAAAGAAAGGAGGAGGCCAATCAAAAAAAGAAATGTGAATTAATCAAAGGTCCAACTGATCGCCACGCCTGTATTGTAAATATGCAGTTACGAATAATCCAGCCAAAGTAATAGGAATTAGACCTAACACGATTCCAAATAGAAAAACTTCAATCATTTCAATTTTTTGAAAAGGAGAAAAAAAGCGGTAATATCTATACCTAAATATTAATCCGAATTGATGTGAATCTCAATGACCAAGAATTGACAATTGACATGGTAAATAACTCTAGAATACACAGAATCTCACAGAAGCATTTTCTTTCTGAATTGTTTCTTTCAAATAGAAATTTTAAATAAGTCGTATCTTGCTCAGACCAATAAATAAAGCTGAAGTTATAGTTAAAGCCACTAGTAGAAAACCGAAATAACTGGTTATAGTAAGCATGAAAGGGCTAAATGAAATATGGTATTTTTATACATATGTTTCTAAAGTATTTACCTAAGTTTCCATTTTTCTAACATAGGAAGATATACAAAAATACCAATTGAAATAATAAGTCCAATTGAAAGTTTTGGATTCATCTATCATTATAGACGGCACGAAAAAAGAGAAAGTAACAGGCATATAAAATGAAACCGATTCATCATTTCTAAGATCTAGCCATCTCGCGATTCCTATCAACCAAGTCGTCGAGAATAAACGAACTGGATCGTGTAACTTCATTTAAAAACGAAACTCTTTTTGAATTATTATTTTGAATTCCATTTTTATGGAATACTATGTTTCCTCGTTCGATATTTTAAAATAAAGCCTCTTCCTTGTAGCTAGATCCAAATTTGGATTGAGATCCAATCCAACAATTCATTACAACTATTGATTCCAATTATTTTATTCTTTTTTCACTTTCTTTCATCGAATCATATTTGTTACTGGACAATTAACAAATTCCTTAAAATAAAAAGGGGGGATTCTAACAAAAACTGCCTCTACAACCATGAAAAAGAAATTTATAGATCTCCCATCCACTTAAAATTGAATTGTGGAAATATGATAATCTCTTTCATTGTAAGAATTTTATATTAAATACAGCATCATTTTACATCAACAGATAAAGGAAAGGAAAAAGAAATTATTTAGCACTTCCTTT